AATACGGATCGCGTGTTACAGATAAAAAATGAAGTTTTTTCTTTCTAAAAAGAATATGAAATAATTCTAATAGATTTAAAACGAAAACTTATTCTTAGGTAAATTGATTGCGAAATGCTTCTGTAGAGTGTCCAATATCTGTTTTACATCTTTTGTACGAAAATATTCAATTCTCATAAGATCCTCTTGACTGTTGCTCAAAAGGTCCAATAATGTATGTATATTGGACCTTTTGAGACAATTATAGGTCCTGGGGGGTAGTTCTAATTGGTCAATAAAAATACATTTCAATGGAATTCCTTTTTTGTTTTTCTTTAGATTAGTTAATCTATTTTGAAAGGTAAAAAGGGATAGAGTAAACCTGTTTTTATTTTCCTCGAAATGAATGTCCCCTTCCTCCGCATGTAGAAAAGGAATAAATAAATCAATCAAATTACGAGAAGCTTCATAAAGTGCTTCCTTAGGAGTTAAACTTCCATTCGTCCATATTTCTAGAAAAAGTATTTCTTGTTTTTCATTTCCATTCCCATAAGAATGAATACTATGATTCGCATTTCGAACAGGCATGGATACAGCATCTATAGGATAACTTCCGTCTTGAGAGTTATTTCTGGGGTTAATACGGTATCCGCGATCTCTCTTGATTTGTAATTCAATACGCAAATCAATTGGTTCTGTCAGGTTAGCTATATGCTGTGTTGTGTCAACTATTTCCACGGAAGGTGGTGAGATGATATCTTGAGCGGTTACGTATCTAGGACCTCTGACACAAATGGATGCGTCTCTAACTCCATACAGATTACTTCTCAATACAATTTCTTTCAAATTTATTAAAATTTCATGTACCGATTCCTCAATACCTACTATCGTAGAATATTCATGGGGCACCTTCTCAGATTTTGCACGTGTGATACATGTTCCTTCTATTTCTCCAAGTAAAGCCCTTCGCATGGCAATACCTATGGTATCGGCTTGACCTTTCATGAGCGGGGACAGAATGAAACGACCATAATAAAGACGCTTACTGTCTACTCTTGATTCAACACATTTCCACTGTAGTGTTCGAGTGGATGCTGCTATTTCCTCTCGAACCATACTAATATTATTATTTGATCAGATCATTGAATCATTTATTTCTCTTGAAATCCGTTTAATTCTTATTTTTACACACGTCTTTTTTTAGGAGGTCGACATCCATTATGTGGCATAGGTGTTACATCACGTATGAAACTTAATAGTATACCACTTCTACGAATGGTCCGTAATGCTGCGTCTCTTCCGAGACCTGGACCTTTTATCATAACTTCTGCTCGTTGCATACCCTGATCAACTACAGTACGAATAGCATTTGCGGCGGCGGCTTGAGCAGCATAGGGTGTCCGTCTTCGTGTGCCTTTGAATCCAGAAGTACCGGCGGAGGCCCAAGAAACCACCCGACCTCGCACATCTGTAACAGTTACAATGGTATTGTTGAAACTCGCTTGAACATGAATAACCCCTTTTGGTATTCTACGTCCATTCTTACGTGAACCAATACGTCCATTCCTACGCGAACCAACTCTTGGTATAGGTTTTACCATATTTTACTATCTCATAAATATGAATCAGAAATATATAGAAAGATACGGAGATATCCATTTCATGTTAAAGCAGATCCTTTATTTTTACATGGCCCTTCCTTGAGAAACTTTCGAAAGATTATCCTTGTCTCTGTTTATGTTTCGGATTGGAGCAAATCACTATAATTCGTCCGCGCCTACGGACCAGTCGACATTTTTCACAAATTTTACGAACAGAAGCCCTTATTTTCATATTTCTCACTCCTTATGGAATCTATTCTTTGGAAGAAAATAAGCCTCTTGTATTTTTTAGCTTCGAATTGGATCCCCCATGAAAGGAATGTTTTCAAAAATTATCTAATCGCCCGAATCTTTGTTGCGAAGTCTGTAAATTATACGTCCCCTGGTTGAATCGGCTTATTTCGATTTTGACTCTATCTCCCCGCAGTATCCGTATTAAACTGCGTCGGATCCTCCCTGAAATATAACCTAGAATTTGATCTTCATTAGCTAAATGGACCCGGAACATACCGTTGGGAAGTGATTCAGTAATTAAACCTTCATGAATCCATTTTTGTTCTTTCATTCCAGGTAACCCCTTTGAAGTATCAACTAATGGAGGAAGAGTTATATAACTCACTTTTCCCCTCTATTTCACAAATAGAAAGTTAGAGATAAAATTAGGATACCGGAGGAGGATCACCATATATAACACAAAATTTCTCCTCCGATTTTTTCTAGTCTAGCTTCTCGATCTGTCATTATGCCTCGAGAAGTAGAAAGAATTACAATTCCCATTCCACCTAAAATCTTAGGAATTTTTTGATAGTTGGAATAGATTCGTAGACCAGGTCGACTGATACGTTTTAAAATAGTTCTATATATTCCTTTCCTAGTCCTTCTATGGCGCAAGGTTGAAACCAAGAAATATTTGTTACTTTCCTGATGTTTCCGAACGTTTTCAATAAAACCTTCTCGTAGGAGTATTTTAACAATGTTTTCGGTGATATTAGTGGATGCTATTCGAACTGTTCCATTTTTACTCATGTCAGCATTTCTTATAGAAGTTATTATATCAGCAATAGCGTCTCTGCCCATGACGAATTATTGGTGCTTCCTAATTTTGATATAATCAACATGTTTTTTTTTTTTTTTACTTGAATTATTCAATTATTAATTAATAAATTAGTTACTAAAAGTATATGCGTGAGACACAATCTACTAATTTGATCCGTTTCAGATATCCTACTATAACTATGATCATAGTTTCATCCACTAGTATTTATAATACCTCGGGAGCTAATGAAACTATTTTAGTAAAATTCAACTGTCTCAATTCCCGAGCAATCGCCCCAAAAATTCGAGTTCCTTTTGGATTTCCTTCTTGATCAATGACAACCGCTGCATTGTCATCATATCGTATTATCATACCGTTGTCACGTTTGAGTTCTTTACATGTACGTACAATTACAGCTCTAATTACTTCTGATCTTTCTAGAGGCATATTGGGCACTGCTTCTTTGATTACAGCAACAATAATGTCACCAATATGAGCATATCGGTGATTACCAGCCCCTATGATTCGAATACACATCAATTCTCGAGCTCCGCTGTTATCTGCTACATTCAAAAGGGTCTGAGGTTGAATCATATAATTTTTATTTGAATCTGTTATTTCAATGCAAAGAATGAGGAAAAAAAGAAATAGTGTTTGTCTATAAATAAATAAACCCGTGGTTGTTTTTTCATCTTCAATACCCCTTTTGTTTATGTTTAGTTCTACATCCTTATCCTGAAATAACAAATTGAGTTCGTATAGGCATTTTGCACGCAGCTATTGAAATAGCTGTTCTGGCTACAGTTTCGGATACTCCACCCATTTCATAAAGTATTCGACCTGGTTTAACAACGGATACCCAATATTCGGGGGATCCCTTCCCCGAACCCATACGTGTTTCTGTAGGTCTTACTGTAACAGGTTTATCGGGAAATATACGTACCCATATTTTTCCACCACGACGCGCATATCGTGTCATTGCTCTTCGCCCTGCTTCTATTTGTCTAGCTGTAATCCAAGCGGGTTCAAGTGCCTGAAGAGCGTATTTGCCGAAACAAATCTGATTGCCCCGACAAGATATTCCCTTCATTCTTCCTCTATGAAGCTTACGAAATCTGGTTCTTTTGGGGTTATAGTTGATGGTTTTTTCTTAATCAATCCCACCTCTACTACAGAACCGGACATGAGAGTTTCTTCTCATCCAGCTCCTCGCGAATGAAAGAATTCGATAATATTACAGATACACATGTATTTATTAATAACTAATACACTAAACTAAGTAATGGGATTTATTGATATTTCATTTATTACATAGGAAGCTGTATATACGACTAGATGTGTATATTGATAGATATACATAATGCTTCTTTATTTATATTATAACGAATAACGAATCCTTATTTTTTTTTTTTTTATTGTCTTGCTTCGATAAGAGTAATAAAAAAAATAATGGTTTCGCGGGCGGATATTGACTCTTTCCTGTTCCATTCGTAGGATCAATCCATGATCTCTCAGAGTAAATCAATTTGTTCTTGGTTCGTTCCGCCATCCCACCCGATGAATCATTAGGATTCGTTTTTATTTTAATGGAATCTTATATAATCACAGGTTTCGTCGTTCCTATAGCTTCTCCATTAATGGTTAGGCCTGAACTCTGCAATGGAGCTCCCAACAAAATTCGTTCCCGAGCCAATCTCCTCAGTTTCTATTAACCCGGGGCTCTTTATTATTTAATATTATTTATATCAATATTAATGCTTTATCACACTGCCTTTTATGAGGTGACCATACATATTGGAATCATCTATCATGGATCTTTTTGTTCTCTCTTTCTATCACCTTTCCATTTATCCGCATCCCTTTATTTTTATTTATTTTTTTTTTCCTTCAGAATCTATAAATCAGATTTTTTTTATGGAAAATCTCAGTTGTTACAACTATATGATTGATCCAGTCATATAGTGACTGTTTCTTGGGATCTCGACAATACGAAGCAATAAGTTGGTTATTAGTTTTTAGTTTCTTTTTTTTTTATTTTATTATACTTATTAAGTTCATAGTGGGTATTTTTTGAAGCCCAACTCTAAAGAAAAAACTAACGAGTCACACACTAAGCATAGCAATTATATTAAAAAAAGATTAATCGATTTTTTATTCAACCTTATAGAATTAGAATTGTTTATTTTTATTTGATTTAACGGAAAAACAGAAACGGTTTCTCATTTTTTGTTCTATCACTGGACAGAACGGCAAGAAAAATAAGGGGTCTATTTATTATTCTTCATCCACAAATATCCAAATTTTTAGGCCTAATACTCCATGGATAGTTCGAATTGTATAGGAACAATGATCAATTTTAGCGTGAATTGTTTGTAGAGGAACCCTCCCTTCTCTGATCCATTCGACACGTGCAATTTCTTTTCCGTCGATACGCCCTGCAATTTGTATTTGAATTCCCTTTGTATCTGTTTGTTCAGTTAATTCAATAGCTCTTTTCATTGCCTTTCGGAACGAAACTCTATTTTTTAATTGTGAAGCCATATATTCTGCAAGAATATTAGGGTGCCCATAAGGTTTTTCAATTCTTGTGATAGCAATGTTGAGTCTTCGGTTCACAGAACGAAACTCTTTTTGTACATTCATCTGTAATTCTTCGATCCCTCGTGTTCGGCCCTCTATTAATAAATTGGGGAACCCAATATGGATTATGACTTGGATCAAATCGATTCTTTTTTGAATTTCTATGCGTGCAATTCCAATTCCTTTGAAACCTGGGGATATTCTCTTATTTTTTTGTACATAGTTCTTGATACAATTCCGTATTTTCTCATCTTCTTGTAGACCTACGGAAAAATTTTTTGGTTGTGTGAACCAAAAGGAATGATGATTTTGGGTTGTACCAAGTCTGAAACCAAGTGGATTTATTTTTTGTCCCATTTTTTTTGATTATATTATCCTTCCATTTATTTTTCTTTTTTTTTTTTTTCTAAATAGGAACCTAAATCTGAAATTCATCTAAAGAAAATTTAGATTTCTCCTCTCTTTTAATACAATTGTTATATGACAAGTGGGTCTTTTTATCGGATAACTACGTCCTCGAGCCCTAGGTCTTAACTTTTTCACAAAGGGACCCCCATTGACTTCGGCTTTACTAATGAATGAATCAGCTTCGTTCAAACCCATATTATGACTAGCGTTTGCTGCTGCGGAATAAACCAATTTAAAAATGGGATACGATGCTCGATAAGGCATGAGTTCCAGTATCATAAGTGTTTCTTCATAAGAGCGCCCGCGAATCTGATCAATTACTTTTCGCGCTTTGAAAACAGACATAGATATATGTTGAGCTAAAACTTTTACTTCTCTATCCGAATTCGAGTTTTTTTTTTTTATCATAAGGTTTATCCCCCGCCAATGAATGATAAGTATCTATTTTTTTTATTCCAAATTAACGACGAGATTTGTTATCATTTCTCGCATGTTTCGCGAAAGTCAGAGTAGCCGCGAATTCTCCCAATTTGTGACCTACCATACGATCTGTTATATAAATAGGTAAATGCTCCTTTCCATTATGAATAGCGATTGTATGGCCAATCATTTTGGGTATAATGGTAGATGCCCGAGACCAAGTTACTATTATTTCTTTCTCCTCCCTCATGTTGAGTTTTTACATTTTTCTGGATAAATGATTAGCTACAAAAGGATTTTTTTTTTTAGTGAACGTGTCACCGCGGATTACTCTTTTTTTTATTTTACATTTTAAAGATTGGCATTCTATGTCCAATAGAATATCTCGATCTAAGTATGAAGGTAAGAATAAATACAATAATGATGAATGGAAAAAAGAGAAAATCCTTTAGCTAGATAAGGGGCGGATGTAGCCAAGTGGATCAAGGCAGTGGATTGTGAATCCACCATGCGCGGGTTCAATTCCCGTCGTTCGCCCATCACATTATTTCAAATTCCAAAAATTCGATTTTCAATATTCCTATTTACGGCGACGAAGAATAAAACTATCACTATATTTTTTCCTTTTCCTACTTCTTCTTCCAAGCGCAGGATAACCCCAGGGGGTTGTAGGTTTTTTTCTACCAATTGGGGCTCTCCCTTCCCCGCCCCCATGGGGATGGTCTACAGGGTTCATAACTACTCCTCTTACTACAGGGCGCTTACCTAGCCAACACTTCGATCCGGCTCTGCCCAAACTTTTTTGGTTCACCCCAACATTACCCACTTGTCCGACTGTTGCTAAGCAGTTTTTGGATATCAAACGGACCTCCCCAGATGGTAATCTTAATGTGGCCGATTTACCCTCTTTTGCAATCAGCTTCGCTACAGCGCCTGCAGCTCTAGCTAATTGTCCACCCTTTCCAAGTGTGATTTCTATGTTATGTATGGCCGTGCCTAAGGGCATATCGGTTGAAGTAGATTCTTCTTTTTTATCAATAAAAACCCCTTCCCAAACTGTACAAGCTTCTTCCAAAGCATACGGCTTTCTAGATGTATATGATGATATCTAGACAGATGGATCTTATATGAATCATATGATGAAGTACCACATGAGTGGATATATAGGAATCCAAATCTGCCGAATCACTCATGTATGATCTTCTACATCCTAGGTCTCCCCGTTCCGTCATCTGGCTTATGTTCTTCATGTAGCATTCAGACCGAATGACTCTATGAAATTACGTCGATACTTCCACATATTACGGGTAACGTAGGAGACATCTCTATTTTTCCCCCGGGGGATCTTTATAATTACCACTGCTTAGCTTTCAATTCGCCTCTGACCATCAAATTAAATGTGAATAACCCGTCCTCCTCTCTTTGAAACAAGGGGCGCTTCCGGTTCTGTGCGTGCTTCAAACAATTTTGTCTTCTCCATATTACCATATCTCTAGAGTCAATAATTTTCTATGAGGAACTACTGAACTCAATCACTTGCTGCCGTTACTCAACAGTTTTCTGTTGAGGTCTATCCCATGGAGGTACTCAAATTGGATCAGTGATTGATTTCTAGGTTTCGTCGTAAACCTAATTGGTTACTTCCAATTACGTAAATCAATAGTTCAAACCGCACTCAAAGGTAGGGCATTTCCCATTGATATAGGAACTTCTGTACCAGAAACAATGGTATCTCCAATTATAGCCCCTCTGGGATGTAAAATATATCTCTTCTCACCATCCCCATAGTGTATGAGACAAATGTATGCATTTCGATTAGGGTCGTATTCTATGGTTACAATTCTACCAGATATGTCTTTTTCATTCCGTCGAAAATCGATTTTACGGTATAGACGCTTATGACCTCCCCCTCTATGCCTTGCGGTAATGATTCCTCTGGCATTACGACCTTTACCACAACGATGCTGTCCATAGATCAAATTATTTCGTGGATTGGATTTCACTTGACTGTCTACGGCTCCATTGCGTGTGCTCGGGGTAGAAGTTTTGTATAAATGTATCGCCGTGTTATTAAGTATTTTGCTTTAAGTTCTTTTCTCTATAAGAGGTGGAATAGAATAACCCGGTTGAAGCGTAATGATCATACGTCTGTAATGCATTGTATGTCCCATAATAGGTCCCATTCTTCTACCCTTTCCCGGGAGTCGATGACTATTCATAGCTATTACCTTGACACCAAAGAAGAGTTCGACCCAATGCTTTATTTCTGTCCTAGTTGATCCTGATTCGACATTAGAAGTATATTGATTGTTCCCCAATAACCGAATACTTTTTTCTGTAAATACTGCATATTTGATTCCATCCATAAATCCATTTTCTTCCCTATGAGTTCCAGTATCGATAAGAATTCTAGTTCTTACTGTTCATATGTTATGGTATGAATATACCATACCAATTCGGTATGTATGGATGATGAGATTCCATTGATACAGAGCCAATTCCAATAGACTTATTGAACGTTCCCATTGGCGTGCATCCAGCAGGAATTGAACCTACGAATTTGCCAATTATGAGTTGGGCGCTTTAACCATTCAGCCATGGATGCTTAACAGGGCTCATCGTACATCGTGAATAACCAAATTCCAATTGAAATGAAATCTTTAGGAGGAATCAATGAAAATCTTTAGGAGGAATCAATGAAAAGACATCAATTCAAATCCTGGATCTTCGAATTGAGAGAGATATTGAGAGAGATCAAGAATTCTCACTATTTCTTAGATTCATGGATCAAATTCGATTCAGTGGGATCTTTCACTCCCATTTTTTTCCACCAAGAACGTTTTATGAAACTCTTTGACCCCCGAATTTGGAGTATCCTACTCTCACGTGATTCACAGGGTTCAACAAGCAATCGATATTTCACGATCAAAGGTGTAGTACTGCTTGTAGTAGTGGTCCTTATATCTCGTATTAACAATCGAAAGATGGTCGAAAGAAAAAATCTCTATTTGATGGGGCTTCTTCCTATACCTATGAATTCCATCGGACCCAGAAATGAGACATTGGAAGAATCTTTTTGGTCTTCCAATATCAATAGGTTAATTGTTTCGCTCCTGTATCTTCCAAAAGGGAAAAAGATTTCTGAGAGTTGTTTCATGGATCCGCAAGAGAGTACTTGGGTTCTCCCAATAAATAAAAAGCGTATCATGCCTGAATCGAACCGGGGTTCGCGGTGGTGGAGGAACCAGATCGGAAAAAAGAGGGATTCTAGTTGTAAGATAGCTAATGAAACCATAGCTGGAATTGAGATCTCATTCAAAGAGAAAGATAGCAAATATCTGGAGTTTCTTTTTTTATCCTATACGGATGATCCGATCCGCAAGGACCATGATTGGGAATTGTTTGATCGTCTTTCTCCGAGGAAGAAGCGAAACATAATCAACTTGAATTCGGGACAGCTATTCGAAATCTTAGGGAAAGACTTGATTTGTTATCTCATGTCTGCTTTTCGTGAAAAAAGACCAATTGAAGGGGGGGGTTTCTTCAAACAACAAGGAGCTGAGGCAACTATTCAATCAAATGATATTGAGCATGTTTCCCATCTCTTCTCGAGAAACAAGTGGGGTATTTCTTTGCAAAATTGTGCTCAATTTCATATGTGGCAATTCCGCCAAGATCTCTTCGTTAGTTGGGGGAAGAATCAGCACGAATCGGATTTTTTGAGGAACGTATCGAGAGAGAATTGGATTTGGTTAGACAATAATGTGTGGTTGGTAAACAAGGATCGGTTTTTTAGCAGGGTACGGAATGTATTGTCAAATATTCAATATGATTCCACAAGATCTATTTTCGTTCAAGTAACGGATTCTAGCCAATCGAAAGGATCTTCTGATCAATCCAGAGATCATTTCGATTCCATTAGAAATGAGGATTCAGAATATCACACATTGATCGATCAAACAGAGATTCAACAACT